CATCTGGAAAACCGAAAAAAAGACTAGGAGTTTTTGACAAACAGATTACTCTTTCGACACAAGAAAGGGGGTTTAGAAAATTCCTTTTCTTGTGTCGAAGACTAGGAAAACAAAACAAATAATGCCTCCTAGAATTTTTTGTTCCCCACACTTCTAGTTCGTTCGATTACCCGCTTTTTTATGCTAATCTCTATCCCCATTTTATGGCATTGAAATCTGGCATATAGTAACACAGTCCTGTCAATTCAATTTGAACAAAGAAAAAGGCGGTAAAGCCATAAACTTCTTCAAACAAAAATCTACCTATTATGACTAAGAGTGCGCTACAAGGGAGTCCCCGAAGTTCGTAGAAAAAGAGCAAGTAAATAAAAGGTTTTTCCGAATTGATTTTTTGATCATAAAGAATTGACAACCAAAATTTTTTATTTTTACAAACCTGATGTCGATAAATCCGCGAGTCTAGAAATTCATTTCGGCCAATTGAACCTTCTCGAACTGTTTCTTTTTAAGAACTAAAAATATTTGTGCCAAAATAACAGATGCCAAGAAGACCAAAAGGCCTTGGACACGTAATGGATCTTGAAGTACTATTTCGGCATCTCCCTGACCAAATCCACCCACATTAGGATTACTCGTTAATGGTTGATCAAATTTGATGGATTCACCCTCTGAAACAAGAACTTCTGGTCCTGGAGGGATAATATCAACCACTTGACGTCCATCCGATGGACCTGTTATGATTATTTCATACCCCCCTTTTTCTTTTCGTATGATTTTGCTTACTATGCCCGCCCCTGTAGCATTATAAACTGTATTGTTACTCTTGCTTCCGTCGGGATAAATCTGACCCCTTCCCCTATTTCCTCCTACATATATAGGATATTTTAAGAAGTGAACATCTTTCTTAGTAGCGGGGTCGGGGGAAAGAATAGGAAAGGTGATTTCACTATATTTCTGGCCGGGGACAGGCCCTATTACAAGAATATTTTTTTTATTAGGGCGGTAGCTCTGAAAAGACAAATTTCCTATCTTTTCTTTCATCTCGGGAGAAATACGATCGGAAGGAGCTAATTCAAACCCCTCCGGTAAAATAAGAACAGCCCCCACATTCAAACCCCCTTTCTTACCATTAGCAAGGACTTGTTTCACTTGCTTATCATAAGGGATTCGAACAACTGCTTCAAATACAGTATCGGGAAGTACTGTTTGTGGAACCTCAATATCCACGGGCTTATTAGCTAAATGACAATTGGCACATACAATACGCCCAGTCGCTTCTCGTGGATTTTCATAACCTTGCTGTGCAAAAATGGGATATGCACTTGAAACGGGTGCCCGAGTTATGATATATATCATGAGCGATACGGAAATCGATCGAGTAATATGTTCCTTTATCCAAGAAAAAGTATTTCTAGTTTGCATGGTCTAATCATTGGTCTGAAAATTTCTACAATAAATTGGGTAGGTCCCTAGTATAGTTTCCTATCCACGATTCTGCTATTTATTGGAATCATTTTACTGGAATACTATACTATAAAAATAGTATGAAAACCCCCGGATAGAATGTTTTTAATACTTATGTAGAACTACATAAGTAAGAAACGTTCTAATTGGATTGATTGATGATTTATCAATCATTCATTGAATGATAAATAACTACAAGTGATGGAGATACACGATTTAAATAACGAAAAATCCAATATTTAAAAATAGTATCGAGAATAACCGGAAAAGTGGAAACAAGACCAGATATAATTTGGTCATTATGACCAAATCCAAAATCTTTGTACACAGAACCAATCATTAGTTCCCACCCGTGGGGTGAATGAAATCCGATACATAAATCGGTTAATAAAAGAATCGAAAAGGCTTTTACTGTATCACTTAAGTTATATACGAATTCCTGAGCCCAAGAGTTAAGAATAACAAGTTCTTCATTACCTAAAATCGAATAACCACTTAGAATAACAAAACAGATTATATTTGTCGAGAAGTGTAAAATTGTATGGATACGATCCTCGTTGTGTATCTTGATTAATTGGATCGTTTCTTTGTGGATTCCTATAAGAAACTTTTGTAGATATGTCTCCGAGTATTCCTTGATCATTTCTTCCAAGAAGAGGATTTCGTCTAATTCTATGAACTTTTCTAGAATACTTTTTTCTTGAATATCATTCAAAAAAATTTCGGATTGGCCGATATTCACCCAATTAATAACCCAAGATTCCATACTTTTAGTAAATGAGAGAGAAATCCACCAGGGCAGAAATACTATAGATGCAAGATACAAAAGAGGAGTGAAAGCTTTCTTTTTTGCCATTTTTCGCCTGTTAATTTTTAATTAACCCACTCCATTTGTCGACTTTATATAATCGAATCTTTCTTTCAAACATGAGTTGTAGACAAGGCATCAAACCTACGAATCTATTTTATTTGTGATTTTGTTTTGAATCTAGAAAGAATCCAGAAATAGACTAAGACTCCACTTCGAATTTGACTAAAGAAATAATACAAGTGTTGCCAGAGATATCTCAATTCATCAAATTCCAAACAAGTGTCTCCTTTCGATGAATGGTCGAAAGAAGTACTTTAAGGAATGAATATTATTGAGATTTTGAGACGAAAGAATCCCTTATTCTATCAAAATATCCAATATTTCAAAAAAATGCCAACGATTCCCCATAGTCAAGAATAGAATAATTGAGAGAAAGATATTGTGATGGTCAAAAAAATGAGCGGCAAAACAAGATAGAAACAGACCAGTTATCATTATTAAGAAAACCCATTATTGGGTAGTAAAGAACACAAATGAAAGGTCGAGTGAAAAAAAATTTACAAGATATGGTTTATCTGTATCTGTTTATCCTAAAGTATCACTTAGTTATAGAAAAAACAGGATTCTTGCATTTTTTCCCTCCTGCCGAGAAAGCATTCGTTCTTCAGCCCAGTTCCTTTTCTCAAAATCAAAATACTTCAATTGGTACGCGCAAGAAATAGGCCAATTCCGCGGCTTTTTGTTCAATTTCTTGTGGAGTCAAATTCTCATCAGTACGAGTCAACGGAACAGCCCCCCGGCCTCTGATATCCATATAAAGGACAGGACGCGAAAAAATACCCTCTTTAACTTCTATTCGAACGGATTGAATATCTTTTATAAGGAATCGGAGGAATATGCGACGATTTTTTCCAGGAAATCCCCAACGAAAAATACACACTATTCCTTCCTTTCTATCGAATCGATCATAACCACTACCTACATTCCAGGAGATTGTGCACCACAAATAGGAACTAATAAAGAGACCCGCGATCCCGTAGAAAGACATCACGATCCCCTGTGGAAAAAAAGTGATTTGCTGAGACGGAACAAAAGATATCAAATTTCTACCAAGAAAACTGGAAGTTCCAACCAACAAGAATCCTAATGAACCTAAAAAAACGATAAGGGCCCAGCAAAAATTACTTAGTTTTCGAGACCCCGTTATAAGTTCTATCCATATATGTTCTGATCGCCAACTCATACTTCATCCGATTGCATTTTATTGAAATTGAAAGAATACCCCAAATTATTTTGACTTTACTTTTTTTGTTTCCGCATGAACTTTCATTAACTAGCACTAGTTTGGTGTGAACTAGCACTAGTTTAATGAGAACTTTTAGGGGTAATTCATCAAATTTGTTTAGATCTAAAATAATAACATACCCCTCATATGATCCCAATATACATATTGATATACATATAGATCGGCCAACTTTACATTTTAGGCATCCAGCGATCCTGATCTATTTGAAACTGGCTAGAATTAAGTTACCTATAGATCATTTTCTGCAGACATAAGAGCTTTTTCTTTTATGTTCGACAGAAATCACATGTTCTACCATATTTTCTTTTCTGAAATAAATATCTATGTTATGCTACAAGCCTAAGTTTCAAAAAAAAAACGAATGAGATTAGGTCCCCTCAGATCTAAACAATCTTGTTTTTTTGAACATGAAGAAATAAAGAAGCCATTGCAATTGCCGGAAATACTAGGCCTACTAAAGGCACAAAAATAGAGGGAAAGTGGAAAGTTGTCATAAAATGGGGTACCTCGGTTTATTATTTGTACCTGTTCTTTTTTTTTTAATATCATATTTTATATTTATACTAATTATAATTAATAATTGTAATTATTATGAATTCGTAGTTATTATTAATTAATTCAATTTGAAAATTTTTCATTTTAATTAGAGATATTAAGTATCTAAGTGAGTATATAGAATAAGTCCAAGGAATGTAGAATTAAATAAATGGACTTATTCATCTATCTACATGAAAGATACATATGATAATCCATTTTTTTCTTCGTTTCTTTGTGTTTTGTTCTTGGCTTCAACTTTAATAAAGAAATAGTTATCCCCAACTTTTGATTTTTATTCTTTCTACAATTAGATCTTAGGTCGCCAAAGAAAACTCCCTTTTTAGTTACTTTGATTCCGATAAGCTAAGATTCGGATAAGCTAACTACTTGTTTCCTACAAATAAAAAAATGGAACTTAGTGCACTCTACTTGATTGAATTGGAATTCAAAGGAAAGAAGGCGTGGAGCTTAAATAACTCACTCAAAACGCTTTTCAAAAGATTACGCGGTACGATTAGGTCGAATAAGCCCTTCTGGAATAAATATTCAGCCGCTTGTGAACCTTCGGGTACGGTTTTATTCAATGTTTGTTCAATTACTCTTTTACCCGCAAATGCAATGTAGGAATTTGGTTCGGCAATAATAATATCTCCCAACATACCAAAACTAGCTGTTACCCCACCAGTAGTAGGAGATGTAAGGATTGATACATACAATAACTTTTTATTTGATTGATAATCATATAAAGCAGACGATATTTTAGCCATTTGCATCAGGCTCAAACTCCCTTCTTGCATGCGCGCTCCCCCCGAAGCGCACACTATAATAAGAGGTAGAAATTGATTGGTAGCGTACTCAATCAAACGGGTGATTTTCTCCCCG